TTCGTCCTATGAACTTTAAGGCGTACAAATTTTCATATTGGATTTTTTAAGCCGAACGACGGAGGCTCTATTTAAGATTTTAAATAATCGATGCCGAAGGCGCACCTAAGTCAAAATAAAACTCTTCTTTGAAACACTTTGGTAGTGCTTATGAACCAAAGGTCAAGTAAATAACGAAGTAGAGTACATGGAACCATATTTTTTCTTGATAGAAAAAAGATGGCGGACTGGCTGATATTTACATTAGTTAATGAAAGAGCCCAATGCAAAAAAAAATGCATGTTGGGTCCTTGAAACTAAATCATTTTTATAATAATCCGTTTGATTGATCCGTTTTACCGAAAAGGTCATCGGTTCGAGTCCGTATAGCTCTAAGGGTAAAATTAACCATGGAAAAAATTACCGACTACTTGACAAAGGTAATTTTTTTTTATATAAATATACAAACAAATAGATGGAAAAAATTACCGACTAAGAGTAGGATTTTTAGTAAAATAATTTTATAAAAGTTTTATTTATCTTTACATTGATTGATTACTATGAATTATAATGTCATAAAATGGGATGCGTGATAATAAATACAACAACGGTTCGTGTGGGTCTCATCTCATATGATCTGATCGGAAATTTTTAAATTATGCATTCACCTCTTACAAATATCATAGATAACACGGATATCCCGCAATTTACTTTTCAATAAATTGCTTTAATGTTTAATTTTCTAATCTTTAGAAATATAAACAATATCTCTTATCTTCTTTCTATTATTTATAAAAGTACAGATATTAGGGGGTTCTAATAACTATGACTTTTATTTTCAATTTGATAAACCAACCTTTTGTAAAAAAAGGGCGGTTACCCTTCTTGGAATTAAAATGGAACTTAGGACACAAGTATAAATCGCTTACTAAAGCAACAGAAAATTCGGGTTCTCTTGATGAAAAGAATTTTAGCGCGGAGGATACCAGGATAAGTGATACAGAAAGTCTTGAATGGATCCCCGAAAATAGGGGAATTGATAATTTTATATTAACTAAAAACCCGGAATAGGAGGTAAATAATATGGAGAAACAGGATCTGGAACGGGACATAAATGAGAAAACTGATGGAACAGAGAATATAAAGAACAACGACATGGCAAAATTTGCGCATTTGTGGGTTTTCTGCGACAATTGTTATACTATGCACTACGAACCATACTTTAATGCAGCGAGAATCTGCGACAAATGTGGAATTCATATAAGAATGAATAGTTTGGATAGACTAGCGCTTCTGATTGATGAAGGCACTTGGGTTCCCATGGATGAAGACATGGTTTCGAGGGATCCGATTAAATTTGATAGAGAAGATTTTTATGAAAAAATTAACTACAAAGAATTTGTAAAAAAATTTTTCGGTTGTTATGCTAAGAATGCTACCTTTACTGAAATACTAAACAATACGGCGAAGGGGGATCGCGAAAATGAAAATGATAAGTATTTTTTCAAATGCGGGATTGATATACCTGATTGTTTCGAGGAACTCTACGAAGGGGAGATTAGTCCTTTCCAATTTTTTTTCGGGTGTGCGAGATATGATACAAGGGATTCTGGTTTTTTCGAGGAATGCGCCAAAAAAGGTGGGCTTTTCCATTTCGAAATTTGTTGGATACTTTCTAAATATTATAAATCAGATGAAGACGCTTTTCGGAAATTTTTTTCCAAAGATTATGAACCATATTTCAAAGACCATGAATTGTGTTCCGAAGATTTTGAGAAAGAATTTGATGAGAAACTTTTGGGCAATAATGCGATTGAGATTTACTATTTTCATAAGACCTTCGAAAATATTTGTAGTATTTCTCCCTTATTTTATAAGCTTTTTTTCGAAAATCGGGTGGATCTTCCCAGATTGGAACAATTTTGTTCCAAATTTGGGATTTATCTGTCCGAATTTTTTGAATCTTTTCCCAAACACGAGATGGATTGCCGCAAATTTTGTCAAGAAGCTAGCAGCCTGGGGATTGAATTTTCGCTTTTGTCTGATTTTTTTGAAAAACAAATTAGTTATGATTATCTTGACCTTGTTTTTTTTAGGAAAATTCCCAAAAGTGTTTCTGGGATTTACAAATTTTTGGAGGAATCTTACAAAAATGAGCTTGATCTTTTCTTTATTCTTGACGAAATTGACGAAAGGGAGAGGTTTAGGGTTCTTTCCAAGCTTTCGAAAACTTTTTGCCGTTATAAACTTGGTATGCACAAATCCTTTGAGGATATTACTGAAAACCATAAAAAAGGTATTGCTGAAAATGATAAAAAATATTTTTCTAGAGATCATATTGATTTTTCAAGGGATTCTAGAGAGCATATGGATCTGGATTCTAGAGATCATATTGATTTTTCAAGGGATTCTAGAGAGCATATGGATCTGGATTCTAGAGATCATATTGATTTTTCAAGGGATTCTAGAGAGCATATGGATCTGGATTCTAGAGATCATATTGATTTTTCAAGGGATTCTAGAGAGCATATGGATCTGGATTCTAGAGATCATATTGATCCGGATGAGGATTTTCATCCAACTGATCTTGATCCTGATAGATATTCTTCTGCAGGTTTTTACAGAGATCAGATTGATTTTCCGAAGGATTCAAAAGATCATATTGATCGGGATGAGGATTGTCGACCCCGAACTGCTCTGGATCCGGATAAAGATTCTTCTGGAGATTTATTGGGTCGAACGGGTGGTAATGAATATGAAGAGGAGGATGGAGACTGTCAAAATCCAACTGGTCATGACCCTGATAAAGATTCTTCTGGATATTCAGCATGCCCAATGGGTGGTATTAACGTATATAAAGAAGAGGAAGACCCTCTTGCTTATATTTTTACGGATTCGGAGGATGTTACGTATCCTCTCGAGAAAATTCTTTCCAAAAAAGAAAAGGAAGGCTCGAAAATGGAAGAAGAGTACGCGGCTTCTAGTGATTCTTCTGGATTGGAAGGGAGATGTTATCGGGACCATATGGATTTATCCCCCAAAGAGAGCAGGTTAGAAGAAATTTCGGAAAAAGATAAGGAAGGTTCGAAAAAGGAAGAAGAGTCCAAGGAAGAAGAGTCCAAGGAAGAAGAGTCCAAGGAAGAAGAGTCCAAGGAAGAAGAGTCCAAGGAAGAAGAGTCCAAGGAAGAAGAGTCCAAGGAAGAAGAGTCCAAGGAAGAAGAGTCCAAGGAAGAAGAGTCCAAGGAAGAAGAGTCCAAGGAAGAAGAGTCCAAGGAAGAAGAGTCCAAGGAATCTAATGATTTTGAATTCGAATTTGATGAAGAAGAGTTCGAAGAATATAATGATTTAAAACCCGAAGATGATGAAGAAGAAGAGGATATAAATTATATAGATTATTATGATTCTTACCAAGACGAGACCGGGTTACCTGAAGCTATTCAAACAGGTATAGGTGAACTAAACGGTATTCCTTTAGCAATTGGTGTTATGGATTTTGGGTTTATAGGGGGTTCTATGGGAGCCGTAGTAGGTGAAAAAATCACCCGGTTGATTGAATATGCTACCAAAAATTCACTACCCCTTATTATAGTATGCGCTTCTGGAGGGGCACGGATGCAAGAAGGCATCGTGAGCTTAATGCAAATGGGTAAAATATCTTCTGCCTTGTACGACTATCACTATAAACCAGTCGAAAAAAAATTATTATATATATCAATTCTTGCATCGCCCACTAGTGGTGGTGTGACAGCCAGTTTTGGTATGTTGGGGGATATTATTATTGCCGAACCAGAGGCCGAAATTGCGTTTGCGGGTAAAAGAGTAATTGAGGAAGTTTTGAAGAAGGAAGTACCCGAAGGTGCACAAACAACCGAAAATTTATTCGAAAAGGGTTTATTCGATCCAGTCTTACCACGTGATCTTTTAAAGAGCGTTCTAAGTGAGTTACTTGAGCTGCACGGTTTTTTTCCTTTGAATAAAAACCAAGCCAAGCATTAGGGTCAATTATTTGTGTCAATTCAATTAAAGTATTTGGTTTATCGGAATAAAAGTAAAAACTAGAAGGATGGGAGTTTTTAGCTGGCGACGCCCTATTTGTAGAATATAAAAAATAAAAAAATATAATGAATATAGAATATATATTCATTATATTTCCGATTACTAATCAGGAAACCCCTATCAATAAGAAGGAAAAAAAAGAAGGACTTCTTACCTTTTTTTTCCTTCTGCGAAATTTGTCAAATAAAAAAAATTTCATGTTCCCTTTTTCCATTTTGACATATGTATATAATTCATAAATCACTTTTTTCCTCTTTCGGGATTTTCCGGGAATCCCCTTTTTCCTTATTTAAAATCCCTCTATTTTTTTTATTGAATTAGTAGAAGCAAAAGAAAGAAGAAAAAATGAAGAATAATAAAGTCGATTATCATATATTATATGTGGAAAGGTTATTTTTTTAGTTCTACATTCCTTGCACTTATTATATATACTCTACTTACTTCTACTTCTATAGATATAGAATTCGAATTCGAATTAATTTATTAATATAATAACATAATAACAAAAAAAAAATATAACAAACAGGTACAATATAGTAAATCGAGGTACCCATTCTATGACAACTATCAACTTTCCCTCTATTTTTGTGCCCTTAGTAGGCCTAGTATTTCCGGCAATTGCAATGGCTTCTTTATTCCTTCATGTTCAAAAAAACAAGATTGTTTAGATCCTGTGGGCCAAATCTAATTTTTCAAGACTTAGACTTGAATCATAAAACAGATATCTATTTAGCAGAATGGTCTACCACGTGATTTCTTCCGAACATAAACGAAGGAGCCCTTATGCATGTGCATGCGGAAACATGACATTAGGGGTAGATGTTATTATTTTTGATCTAACTAGTTAAAAGTAAAGATTCACATCAGAATGGTACTAGTTGATGAGAGTTACATCGGAAATAAAAAGAATAAGGAAAGTCAAATTCATTTGGGATATTCTTTCAATTCAAATAAAATGCAACCCGATCTACTATGAATTGGCGATCAGAACGTATATGGATAGAGCTTATAACGGGATCTAGAAAAATAAGTAATTTCTGCTGGGCATTTATCCTTTTTTTAGGTTCATTAGGATTCTTATTAGTTGGAATTTCCAGCTATCTTGGTAGGAATTTGATATCTTTATTCCCCCCCCAGCAAGTTATTTTTTTTCCACAAGGGATCGTGATGTCTTTCTATGGGGTCGCAGGCCTCTTTATTAGCTCCTATTTGTGGTGTACAATTTCTTGGAATGTAGGTAGTGGTTATGATCGATTCGATAGAAAAGAAGGAATAGTATGTATTTTTCGTTGGGGATTTCCTGGAAAAAATCGTCGCATCTTCCTCCGATTTCTTATAAAAGATATTCAGTCCATTAGAATAGAACTTAAAGAGGGTATTTATACTCGTCGTGTCCTTTATCTGGAAATCAGAGGTCAGGGGGCCATTCCCTTGACCCGTACTGATGAGAATTTTACTCCACGAGAAATTGAACAAAAAGCTGCTGAATTGGCCTATTTCCTGCGTGTACCAATTGAATGAAGTATTTTGTGAATGCTTTCTTTCTCAGCTCGGAATAAAATAAAAAATCTACAATCCTTTTTTATATGGCGTACCTTAAGTAAGGTAAATAACGGAAATTAAATCAGAACACCCATTCGGGTCAAAACAGACGTATACGGGTATACATAAAAACCAAAAGGAGAATTTTTTTTTTGTTTACAAATTTGTCTGCAAAAAGGGGTTTTTTATTCGTATGGAAATCGACTCAACTCAATTCTCAATTCAATTCAGTAACAGTAATAAAAAAAAAGTAAAAAATCGAAATAATAATGGACTCATTCCATATATCAAATCGAAATAAATAACTTTCTTTAGGCCCAGTAGTTAGAATTGATAGGTTAGATACAATACAAAAAAATCCTGTATTTTTCTTATATTATTTATCAATCTTTCGTTTTATTTTTATTCTTTCTTTTGTTCTCTTTAATGATCAAACAATTGGCTTTCTTATAATTATAACGAGAATTTTATTATTCGAATTTTGTTTTGTTTTGCTACCCATTTTTGATCATCACATTCAGACCCTCAATTCGTTATTTTGTGCTAGGGGTAACTTGTGAAATTTTTCCAAAGATTTGATTGATATTATTGATATTTTGGTAGTCAAGTAAGTTCTCTCGTCTTGAAATCAAAATAATATTCATTAATTGAAGTGGATGTCCCACGTATTCATTAAAAGGAAGGAATTGCTTCGAATTGGATGGACCAATTGCAATATCTGGAAACACGATTTTTTTGTTTATTCATTCGAATTCAGAGTGGATTCTTTATTCTAAATTTTGTGTTTTTTCAAGATTCAAGGACTAATTAACAAATTAGAACAAAAAAAAACAGAAAATAGACTCATGGATTCGATACTTTGTAATAGAATAATAGAACTCATGTTTCATAGAAATACTAGGTCGCACAGAGTCGACGAGCGCGACGGGTTCGTTAACAATGAAAAAAAAATGGAAAAAAAGAGAGCATTTATTCCCTTTCTATATCTTGTATCTATAGTATTTTTACCCTGGTGGATCTCTCTATCATTTCAAAAAAGTCTGGAATCTTGGGTTACTAATTGGTGGAATATTAATCAATCTGAAACTTTTTTGAATGATATTCAAGAAAGGGGTCTTCTAGAAAAATTCATCGAATTAGAGGAGCTCCTTTTGTTGGACGAAATGATAAAGGAATACCCGGAAACATATCTACAAAAGCTTCGTATAGGAATCCACAATGAAATGATTCAATTGATCAAGATGCACAATGAGGATTGTATCCATATGATTTTGCACTTCTCGACAAATATAATCTGTTTCCTTATTCTAAGTGGGTATTCTATTCTGGGAAATAAAGAACTTATTCTTCTTAACTCTTGGGTTCAGGAATTCCTATATAACTTAAGCGACACAATAAAAGCTTTTTCTATTCTTTTATTAACCGATTTATGTATCGGATTTCATTCACCCCACGGTTGGGAACTAATGATTGGCTCTATCTACAAAGATTTTGGATTTGCGCATAACGATCAAATTATATCTGGTCTTGTTTCCACTTTTCCAGTCATTCTAGATACAATTTTAAAATATGGCATTTTCCGTTATTTAAATCGTGTATCCCCATCGCTTGTAGTGATTTATCATTCAATGAATGATTGAAAAGAAAAACGATATACGGATATTAATCCAATTCGAATTTAGAATTATAATGTTTCTTACTTCGTACATAATCAAAGCATTCAAAATCGTACTTACTCCTTCTATTTCTACCCACCCAAGGCGGGGAGTTTATCCCACATTCCAGTAATATTATTTCAGTAAATTCAGTTCAGTAAGGTAAATAGCAGAATCGTGGATAGGGAACTATACTAGCAACCTACCCAATTTATTGTAGAAATTTTCGGGATCAACGATTGATTGGACCATGCAAACTAGAAATACT